CACACGAGGCTTGTGATAAGAAAAAAATTTCCGCTCAGATCCGTTTGTGAAAGAGTAGAATGGATGAGAAACATAACGAATTTTGAATCGCTAACAAAATGATAAAAGATAAATAATTAGGGAGTCAACCGTTTTGGGGATAGAGGGACTTGAACCCTCACGATTTCTAAAGTCGACGGATTTTCCTCTTACTATAAATTTCATTGTTGTCGATATTGACATGTATAATGGGACTCTATCTTTATTCTCGTCCGATTAATCAATTCTTAAAAAGATCTATCAGACTATGATGGAGTGAATGATTTGATCAATGAATATTCGATTCTTTTTTCAATTTTTAATCGATTCACAACAATTCTTTCGTTTTTCATATAAATATAAAAAAATACAGATTCGAGCCGTCATTAATCATTTGGAGATAGTATTGCAGTACTATACGTATGCATATAGGTTTATCCTTCATCCTTTCGGAAGTTTCGATGTAAGGATTCCTTTACTAACACAATGCAGCCAACTCCATTTGTTAGAACAGCTTCCATTGAGTCTCTGCACCTATCCTTTTTTATTCTCGGTTTATGAAACCCTTGTTTGTTTTAATAAAACAGGATTTGGCTCAGGATCGCCCATTTTTAATTCCAGGGTTTCTCTGAATTTGAAAGTTCTCACTTGGTAGGTTTCCATACCAAGGCTCAATCCAATTAAGTCCGTAGCGTCTACCAATTTCGCCATATCCCCTTTTTTGTTTTGTGATGTGATTAGGATCACATTATGATGCCGTCACCCTTTTTTCTTTTCTTTCATTTATATTATGCTGGAACCGTTGAATTCATTAGATACCGGTTCCTATATTGAAAAGTGTTTTCTACTATTTGATTTCTTGTCTATTTTCTTTGATCTCTATCGGAGACCAGTATTTGGTCCAATCAGAAATGATTCTATCATTTCTATATCAGAAATTCAATATAGATATATACCGCATAACATATATATTATACTATATATAATATATTTATTATACTTAGATATGCCCCTATTTCTATCCGTGCAATTTTGAATACTTGAACGGTCGATTCTTTTTTTTTTTTCATCTTAGCTTTCGCCTTTTCGAATGAAACCAGAGGAGTGTTTCATTATGATCTGAATTACACTTTTATCTTTCATTTTATTCTTATCCTTTTCTTAGGGCAGACCCTCTATAACATAACAAAAAAAAGGAAAATTTGAGTATTATTAATTTAAAATTTAATTACTAGCCATAACTAATAAAATGGCTATAAACAATCATTCCGTTAATTTATAATTAGAAGATAATTCTAAATAAAATATATAAAAAAATTAAAATATATTTCATATATAATATATATGAAATATAATAAAATATCAAAAAAACATAGTACTATAGAATAGTAAAAAAAAAAATCTTACTATTTAATTAAGCTAATTAAGATATTAATTATCGATAAACATATATTTGAGAAATAGATCGAAATTTAATATTCAAATATCCAATATTTTTGGAAATATTCTTTATATATATATTTTATATATTTTTTTTTATTATTTTTATATAAATAATATTTCTTATGAAATAGCTAAGAATGAACAATTAATATCTCAGTAGTTTACTAAATTAGTATATGTGTACAATTTATGTTATGCGAGCCCGCTTAGCTCAGAGGTTAGAGCATCGCATTTGTAATGCGATGGTCATCGGTTCGATTCCGATAGCCGGCTTTTCTCCATTTGTTTGATTTTTTACATAATTAAATTGATAATGTGAAATCAAAGTGAAAAACTTCTTTCCCTTTTCCCAAGGGTCACTGATCTATTTCTATTATTTCGTAGGAACTTCCAATTATGAATAAAAATTGGATTGGAGGAGTTCGGTCTCTGTAGAACAAATCAATTAAGATAAGAAAAGAACCCTAAATTTTTATTATTTTAAATTCTTTTTATTTATATAATACAATTATTTATATACAATAAGGTACGGATATTGATACAATTCCTCTAATTATTTATTCTTTGTAATACTTCAGTAAATTTCGCTTAATTTATCATATTTTAGTTTAGTTTTAATTTTGTTTTATGAAATTTCATAAAAAATAAGGAGTCTTTATGTCGCGTTACAGAGGACCTCGTTTCAAAAAAATCCGTCGTCTGGGGGCTTTACCGGGGCTAACTAGTAAAAAGCCTAGAGCCGGAAGCGATCTTAGAAACCAATCGCGCCCCGGCAAAAAATCTCAATATCGTATTCGTTTAGAAGAAAAACAAAAATTGCGCTTTCATTATGGTCTTACAGAACAACAATTACTTAAATACGTTCGGATAGCCGGAAAAGCCAAAGGGTCAACAGGTCAGGTTTTACTACAATTACTTGAAATGCGTTTAGATAACATCCTTTTTCGATTAGGTATGGCTTCGACTATTCCTCAAGCCCGCCAATTAGTTAACCACAGACATATTTTAGTTAATGGTCGTATAGTAGATATACCAAGTTATCGCTGCAAACCCCGAGATATTATTACAGTGAGGGATGAGCAAAAATCCAGGGCTCTGATTCAAAATTATCTTGATTCACCCCCCCCTGAGGAATTACCAAAACATTTGACTCTTCACCCATTCCAATATGAAGGATTAGTCAATCAAATAATAGATAGTAAATGGGTCGGTTTGAAAATAAACGAATTGCTAGTTGTAGAATATTACTCTCGTCAGACTTAACCATAACTAAAATAACAAGGGTTCGGGCAATTTTGCCCCCTTCATTTTGGCTTAAGTAAAGGGACCCGGGGTAAGTAAGGTAAGGGGTTTCATCTGGGGATTTTTCTCTTATTCATGTATCATAGATCGGTAGGGTATTTTCATTCCTTGTCGATTTTGTCCAGTATTTTTCGTACCACAGAAATTCGGGGTAGGAATAGATAATCTATATCAAAGAAAGGTCTAACTGTTGGAGTATCCATTCTTATTTGATGCATTGCAGTCAGTAACATTGGTGAATTAGTTGACGAGTACGGAAAGAGAGGGATTCGAACCCTCGGTAAACAAAAGTCTACATAGCAGTTCCAATGCTACGCCTTGAACCACTCGGCCATCTCTCCTACATAATGATTATGGCCCAAAAACCGAGTGAATAGTGAGTCATTCATATTATTTTGGATAGGTATTATGTACATTCAATTTTAACTCTAAAAATAGAAAACTTTTCATCAAAGAAAAATCCTTCCTCCGAGGCTGGGGATAAAGATAAATCCTTTTTGGGAAAAATTGTAAAATAAGGATATATATCTATTCATGTTTGCGAAGATGGTGTTTCCGCCCTTTCTAATATTTATACCGGATTAAATCACTCAATTGAAACGAATCCAATGATCGATATATTTTTTTTAGACTGTGTTTAATGGATACCTTTAAATCATGATTCTATTTAGTTTACACTATTATTCAATTTTCATAAAAATTATAAAATTTCTTTCCAGTTTTAGATTTTTCAACAACAACTCTTTACTCCAACTTCTTAACCCATAAATTTATTCCAAATTCATGAACCGCCCCCGGATTTTTTTTATTGATTCCTGTCAAAAAGAAACAATTTGAGTAAAAGGTCTTCCTTTTTAATGAATCCGTTTTTATGTTATTTCGTACTGCACAATTCCTTTGTTTGTGGGATCATTTTCTCACGAAAGGGAATTAAAATAAATTATAGAATGGATTAATACACCTATGTCTAGATCTGGGATAAATGGAAATTTTATTGATAAAACCTTTTCAATTGTAGCCAATATCTTATTACGAATAATTCCGACAACTTCGGGAGAAAAAGAGGCATTCACCTATTACAGAGATGGTGCGATTTGATTATTTTTTTATTTTTTTTATTTTTACCGCTCTCGGTCTTAAGAGAAAGACAACATTATTCGGGATAGGAAGAAAAAAATTATGGAAATAAATCTACGCTTGTTGAAGGTGAAGTTTGTAAATAAAACAACGCCTTCTGTCGTGTATCCCCGATTAATGCAGCCTCAGATGCTTCAATTGTCGATTCTAGAGTATTGAGCGAAAGGTTACACCTATGGGTTAGGTCAACCCTACTCCACTAGTACCAATAGGGTGCATAGGGGAAGAAGCACTACTCCTAGGAATCAACACACGAAAACTTTGTTATAAATTATCCCTTTTCCTTATCAGGATCGGGACTAACAATGGTTGGGACAACAAACATCCATCTCGTTCGTATTTTGGATACCCGTATAACCATCGAAGACTGTTGAAGTGACTAATTCCTGCAAATTTAAGGGCGTTGAAGACAAAGAAATTGTTGGAGTAACTTTTTTTTATCTAATACCAACATGCTTGATGTTAAGGAAAGATCTTCTACAAGAAGGTTGGCTAGAGATTTCTTGTAAAAACACCAGCCCCGCTTAGTTTATAATGAGAATATTTCAGTCTTTTTGATTCCATGTATTATTATCATTATGCACATAAAGGAGGAGCCGTATGAGATGAAAATCTCATGTACGGTTCTGAAACGGAGATTCTTTGAATCGAATGACGACCGTAACGGATGTCGGCTCAATCCGAAGGAAATTATGCGGAAGCTTTACAGAATTATTATGAAGCTATGCGACTAGAAATTGATCCTTATGATCGAAGTTATATACTCTATAACATAGGCCTTATCCACACAAGTAACGGGGAACATACGAAAGCTTTGGAATATTATTTTCGGGCCCTAGAGCGAAACCCATTCTTACCACAAGCTTTTAATAATATGGCCGTGATCTGTCATTACGTGCGACTATCTCCACTATAGAAATAAAAAAAGGAAAGAAAGAAAAAATCCGTTAACGTTAATAAATACTAGAAACAAAGAGTAGGCTTTCTACATATGTATCGTTCAAAACAACGATTTTTATCAGCTGTAGCAAAGAAATAAACTTCATAAAAGTCGAAATATGAATATGAAGAAATAGGTATGCCTAGATACTTTACTTTTA